GCCATCGTAGCTTAAATCTTAAAGCATAACACTGAAGATGTTATTATGAACCCTAGAAAGTTCCGAAAGCACAAAGGCTTGGTCCTAGCTTTACTATTATTTATTACTAAACTTACACATGCAAGCATCCGCACTCCCGTGAGAATGCCCTTAACCCTCTTATGAGATCAAGGAGCTGGTATCAGGCACATAAAATTGCCCACAACACCTTGCTTAGCCACACCCCCAAGGGAACTTCAGCAGTGATAAACATTAAGCCATAAGTGCAAACTTGACTTAGTTAAAGTTTTTAGAGCCGGTAAAACTCGTGCCAGCCACCGCGGTTATACGAGAGGCTCAAGATAATAGAAATCGGCGTAAAGAGTGGTTAAGTATAAACCTACTAAAGTTAAACATTTTCCAAGCTGTTATACGCATCCGAAGGTATGAGACTCATTTACGAAAGTGACTTTACAAAACTGAACCCACGAAAGCTATGAAACAAACTGGGATTAGATACCCCACTATGCATAGCCCTAAACTAAAGTATTTTAATTACATTTTACTCGCCCGGGTACTACGAGCATCAGCTTAAAACCCAAAGGACTTGGCGGTGCTTTACACCCACCTAGAGGAGCCTGTTCTATAACTGATAACCCCCGTTTAACCTCACCCTATTTTGCTTAATCAATTTATATACCGCCGTCGTCAGCTTACCTTGTGAAAGAAAAATAGTGAGCAGAACTAGTTATAACTCAAAACGTCAGGTCGAGGTGTAGTTTATAATAGGGAAAGAAATGGGCTACACTCATTAATTAATGAATACGGATGGTATATTGAAACATAAACCTAAAGGAGGATTTAGCAGTAAGAAGAAAATAGAGTGTTCATCTGAAATCGGCTCTAAAGCGCGCACACACCGCCCGTCACTCTCCCCAAAAGCATAATCAAATTAATTAAAACCCAAATATAATACAAGGGGAGGCAAGTCGTAACATGGTAAGCGTACCGGAAGGTGTGCTTGGAATACCAGAGCATAGCTGAAATAGTTAAAGCATCTCACTTACACCGAGAAGTTGTTCTTGCAAATAGAACTGCCCTGATACTCAAATGCTAGCTCACATACTAAATTCAAATTTAAACTAAAAATAACCCCCAATACCCTGTAAAATAACTCTAAAACATTCTCTAACCCAAGTAAGGGAGACTGAAAAGGAATAATGAAGCTATAAGACTAGTACCGCAAGGGAAAGCTGAAAAAGAAATTAAAAAAATATTTAAGTTTATAATAGCAAAGATTAGATCTTGTACCTTTTGCATCATGATTTAACAAGTTAATTCAAGCAAAAAGATTTTTAGTTTGTTTCCCCGAAACTAAGTGAGCTACTCCGAGACAGTCAAAACAATTGGACTAACCCGTACCTGTGGCAAAAGGTTGGGGTGAGCTCCGAGTAGAGGTGATAAACCAAACGAGCTTAGTTATAGCTGGTTGCCTGAGAAATGAATAAAAGTTCAGCCTATATTATTTCCTAAATCAATTAAAATTTTAAACAAATAGATTTAGCTAGTATAATATAGAGTTAGTCAAAAGGGGTACAGCTCTTTTGACATAGGATACAACCTTATTTTGAGGTTAAGGATCATAAATAAAAAGTACACAATATGCCTTTGTGGGCCTGAAAGCAGCCACCAAAATAGAAAGCGTTAAAGCTCAAGCACTAATTATACTTTAATTCAGATAAACGTTCCTAAACCCTTATATACATCAGGCCTTTTCATAGTCCATGAAAATGATAATGTTAATATGAGTAATAAGAGAAATTTAAGATTCTCTCCTTAGCTAAAGTGTGCATCGGATCGAACTAATCACCGAAAATTAATGACCCCATATTGAGGGAAATGTTGTAAAAAAAAATAACTAGAAAAAACAACAATAAAAATCATCAACCCCACACTGGATTGCTAACCAGGATAAACTAAAAAGGTAAGAAGGAACTCGGCAAACACAAAAATTATAGCCTCGCCTGTTTACCAAAAACACCGCCTCTTGCGTATAATAGAATAAGAGGTCCCGCCTGCCCTGTGACCATAAGTTTAACGGCCGCGGTATTTTGACCGTGCAAAGGTAGCGCAATCACTTGTCTTTTAAATAAAGACCTGTATGAATGGCATAACGAGGGCTAAACTGTCTCCTTACCTAAGTTAATGAAATTGATCTTCCCGTGCAGAAGCGGGAATTAACCCATAAGACGAGAAGACCCTGTGGAGCTTTAGATGAATAGATGAATTAATAAAACAATAACCCTTGTAAAAGACAACAAATCTATAACCTCATCTTGATATCTTTAGTTGGGGCGACCGCGGAGTAAAACAAAACCTCCGTGAGGATAGAGGTAAAACCTTATACCTAAGAATGCCATTTCTAAGAACCAAAATATTTGACCTAAAGATCCGGTAATAACCGATCAACGAACATAGTTACCCCAGGGATAACAGCGCAATCCTCTTTAAGAGTCCCTATCGACAAGAGGGTTTACGACCTCGATGTTGGATCAGGACATCCTAATGGTGTAGCCGCTATTAAGGGTTCGTTTGTTCAACGATTAAAGTCCTACGTGATCTGAGTTCAGACCGGAGTAATCCAGGTCAGTTTCTATCTATGAAGTGACCTTCTTCAGTACGAAAGGACCAAGAAGGATGGGCCTATGTTTTAAGACAAGCCCAATTTTTAACCCTTGAAAAAATATTAAAGGTTAAACAACACAAAATTAACTTAGAATATAACTACATGTTAAGGTGGCAGAGTCCGGTTAAGGTGGCAGAGTCCGGTATTGCAAAAGACCTAAGCCCTTTGGATAGAGGTTCAAATCCTCTCCTTAACTATGATTACCACAATTCTTACGCAAGTCATTAACCCATTAATATACATCATCCCTGTTTTACTAGCAGTTGCCTTCTTAACCTTATTAGAACGAAAAGTATTAGGCTACATACAACACCGAAAAGGACCAAATATTGTAGGACCTTATGGATTACTTCAACCAATCGCAGATGGTGTTAAACTGTTTATTAAAGAACCAGTAAAACCATCTACATCATCTCCCATTCTTTTCCTAGCTACCCCTATATTGGCCCTAACACTTGCCCTTATACTATGAGCCCCCCTACCTTTACCCCACCCAGTAGTAAATATTAACCTAGGAATATTATTCATCTTAGCACTATCAAGTCTTGCAGTTTACTCAATCCTAGGTTCAGGATGAGCATCAAATTCAAAATACGCATTAATTGGAGCACTACGAGCCGTAGCCCAAACAATTTCATATGAAGTAAGCCTAGGATTAATCTTGCTAGCATTAATTATCTTTACTGGTAATTTCACATTACAATCATTTGGTATTACACAAGAAAGCCTATGATTAATTATCCCAGCATGACCTTTAGCAGCAATATGATACATTTCCACACTAGCTGAAACAAACCGAGCACCATTCGACTTGACAGAAGGAGAATCAGAACTTGTTTCAGGTTTCAACGTTGAATATGCAGGAGGACCCTTCGCATTATTCTTCCTCGCAGAGTACGCCAACATTTTATTAATGAATACCCTATCGACAATCTTATTTTTAGGAACATCTAACATCCCACTGTTTCCTGAACTAACAACAACTAGTCTTATGCTAAAAGCAACTTTATTATCAGTAGTATTTTTATGAGTCCGAGCCTCCTACCCACGGTTCCGATACGACCAGTTAATACACCTTATCTGAAAAAACTTCCTTCCCCTAACCCTAGCTTTAATCATTTGACACCTGTCGACGCCCCTTGCATTAGCTGGACTACCACCCCACATGTAGAGGAATCATGCCTGAGTATTAAAGGACCACTTTGATAGAGTGTACTACGGGGGTTAAAATCCCCCTGATTCCTTAGAAAGAGAGGACTCGAACCCCACTTAAGAGATCAAAACTCTTAGTGCTTCCCACTACACCACTTCCTAAAGTAAAGTCAGCTAAACAAAGCTTTTGGGCCCATACCCCAAAAATGTAGGTTAAAATCCTCCCTTTACTAATGAACCCTTATATTTTATCTATCTTTTTACTAGGTTTAGGATTAGGTACTACAATTACATTCATAAGCTCACACTGATTACTAGCATGAATAGGCCTAGAAATTAACACTCTTGCAATTATTCCTTTGATAGCACAACACCATCACCCACGGTCTGTTGAAGCCTCAACAAAATACTTCCTCACCCAAGCCACAGCCGCAGCAATAATTCTATTTGCCAGCTCCACCAACGCATGAATTACAGGTCAATGAGGTATTAATGAACTATCTCACCCAATGACCTCAACCATTATAATATTAGGCCTAGCCCTAAAGATTGGAATAGCACCTCTTCACACATGAATACCAGAAGTCCTACAAGGCTTAGATCTAACTACCGGATTGATTATATCCACATGACAAAAACTAGCCCCGTTTTCTCTTTTAATACAAATAAACCTAAACAACTCAATAATAATTACAATAGCGGTTCTATCAACTTTAGTTGGAGGGTGAGGGGGTCTAAACCAAACACAACTACGAAAAATTCTAGCCTACTCATCAATTGCCCATATCGGTTGGATAATCCTTGTATTACAATTTTCACCATCCCTTACACTTATTACCTTAATGATCTACATTTGTATAACATTTTCAATCTTCACCCTGTTTAAAATAAACAAAACAACCTCTATCAATTCACTCGCAATGTCTTGATCAAAATCTCCTACTATAACAGCACTAGCTCCACTTACCCTCCTATCACTAGGAGGTTTACCCCCACTAACAGGTTTTGGTCCAAAATGAATAATCTTATCTGAGCTGACAAAACAAGAACTAAACACAATTGCAACAATTACAGCACTGTCTGCTCTACTCAGCCTTTACTTCTACCTTCGACTCTCGTATGCTATAACACTCACCTTATCCCCCAACACCACCCCTTCAACCAATCAATGACGATTCACCACCAAAAAATACAACATACACCTATCTATGTCAACTATCATATCCCTTATACTCCTACCCTTATTACCCAGTATACTAGCCATCACCCACTAAGAGTTTAGGTTAACAAATAGACCTAAGGCCTTCAAAGCCTTAAGCAGGAGTGAAAATCTCCTAACCCTTGATAAGACTTGCAGGTAATTAGCCCACATCTACTGTATGCAAAACAGACACTTTAATTAAGCTAAAGCCTTACTAGATGGGTAGGCCTCGATCCTACAATTTCCTAGTTAACAGCTAGACACTCAAACCAGCGAGCATCCATCTACTTTCCCCCGCCTTAGTAGGGCGAAAAGGCGGGGGAAAGCCCCGGCAAAAATCAATTGGCCACTTAAGATTTGCAATCTTATATGTATTACACCTCAGGACTTGGTATGAAGAGGGCTTAAACCTCTGTATGTGGGGTTACAATCCACCGCTTACTCAGCCATCCTACCTGTGACAATCACGCGATGATTCTTCTCAACCAATCACAAAGACATCGGCACCCTGTACTTAGTATTCGGTGCTTGAGCCGGAATAGTCGGCACTGCACTCAGCCTCCTAATTCGAGCAGAACTAAGTCAACCAGGGGCTTTATTAGGAGATGATCAAATCTATAATGTTATTGTAACTGCTCATGCTTTTGTAATAATTTTCTTTATAGTAATACCAATTATAATTGGAGGATTTGGTAATTGATTAGTTCCTTTAATAATTGGAGCTCCTGACATGGCTTTTCCTCGAATAAATAATATAAGTTTTTGATTACTACCCCCCTCTTTCCTTCTCCTCCTTGCCTCATCAGGAGTAGAAGCTGGTGCAGGAACAGGTTGAACTGTTTATCCTCCATTAGCAGGCAATCTGGCACATGCCGGAGCTTCTGTTGACTTAACAATCTTCTCCCTTCATTTAGCAGGTGTCTCATCAATCCTAGGGGCTATTAACTTTATCACCACTATTATTAATATAAAACCTCCCTCAATCTCACAATACCAAACACCACTATTTGTATGAGCCGTCTTAGTAACCGCAGTATTACTTTTATTATCCCTACCTGTACTAGCAGCCGGCATTACTATGCTTCTAACAGACCGAAATTTAAACACGACATTCTTTGACCCATCTGGAGGGGGTGACCCTATTCTCTATCAACACTTATTCTGATTTTTTGGACACCCTGAAGTATATATTCTTATCTTACCAGGCTTTGGGATAATTTCACACATTGTAGCTTACTACTCTGGTAAAAAAGAACCCTTTGGCTACATAGGTATAGTTTGAGCAATAATAGCAATCGGACTTTTAGGATTTATCGTTTGAGCCCATCACATATTCACAGTAGGAATAGAAGTAGATACCCGAGCATATTTCACTTCAGCAACAATAATCATTGCCATCCCAACGGGTGTAAAAGTGTTTAGCTGATTAGCTACACTCCATGGAGGCTCTATTAAATGAGAAACCCCCTTACTATGAGCTCTAGGCTTCATTTTCTTATTTACTGTAGGAGGACTAACAGGTATTGTATTAGCAAACTCCTCTTTAGACATTGTTTTACATGACACTTATTACGTAGTTGCCCACTTCCATTACGTACTTTCTATAGGTGCCGTATTTGCAATCATAGCAGGTTTTGTCCATTGGTTCCCTTTATTTACAGGTTACACCATACACAACTCTTGAACCAAAATCCATTTTGGTGTAATGTTTGCAGGTGTTAACTTAACGTTCTTCCCCCAACACTTCTTAGGGCTAGCTGGAATACCCCGACGATACTCTGATAACCCTGATGCGTACTCACTATGAAATACTATCTCTTCTATTGGGTCTCTTGTATCCTTAATTGCCGTAATTATAATCCTATTTATTATTTGAGAACCATTTGCTGCTAAACGAGAAGAATTAATAGTAGAACTAGCTTCAACAAACATTGAATGACTACACGGATGTCCTCCACCATATCATACATTCGAAGAACCCGCTTTTGTTCAAGTACAAACAAATAGTTAACGAGAAAGGAGGGAATTGAACCCCCATAAAATGGTTTCAAGCCACCCACAAAACCGTTCTGTCACTTTCTTTATGCATTAATTAAGATATTAGTAAAATATTATACTGCTTTGTCAAGGCAGAGTTGTTGGTTAAACCCCTACATATCTTTAATAATGGCTTATCCCTCACAACTAGGTTTCCAAGACGCAGCATCACCTGTAATAGAAGAACTACTTCACTTTCATGATCATGCATTAATAATTGTATTTCTGATTAGCACTTTAGTGCTTTATATTATTGTAGCTATAGTCACTACAAAACTAACAAACAAATTCTTATTAGATTCGCAAGAAATTGAAATCATTTGAACTGTTCTCCCTGCAATCATCCTAATTCTGATTGCACTCCCATCATTACGAATTCTTTACCTTATAGATGAAGTAAATGACCCTCATCTCACAATCAAAGCAGTTGGACACCAATGATACTGAAGTTATGAATACACTGATTATGAAGATTTAGCCTTCGACTCATACATAATCCCGACTCAAGACCTAACACCAGGTCAATTCCGATTATTAGAAGCAGATCACCGTATAGTAATCCCAGTTGAATCACCAATTCGAGTCTTAGTCTCTGCAGAAGATGTACTTCACTCATGAGCAGTACCTTCATTAGGAGTTAAAATAGATGCTGTACCAGGACGGCTTAATCAAACAGCTTTTATCACATCACGACCTGGGGTGTTTTACGGACAATGTTCTGAAATCTGTGGTGCTAATCACAGCTTTATACCTATTGTTGTAGAGGCAGTACCCTTGGAACAATTCGAAAACTGATCATCACTTATGCTTGAAGACGCCTCGCTAAGAAGCTAAACAGGACCTCAGCGTTAGCCTTTTAAGCTAAAAATTGGTGACTCCCAACCACCCTTAGCGGCATGCCTCAATTAAATCCCTCACCCTGATTAATAATTCTAGTATTTTCATGATTAATCTTTATTACTATCATCCCACCTAAAGTAATAGCACATAAATACCCTAATGAACCTAATGTTTTAAGCACTAAAACATTACAAACAACCCCTTGAAACTGACAATGACACTAAGCTTTTTTGACCAATTTTCTAGCCCTATATTCTTAGGAATCCCTTTAATAGCTTTAGCTATTATAATCCCGTGAATTATATTCCCGACTCCCTCTTCTCGCTGAATAAATAACCGCTTACTCACACTACAAAACTGATTTATTAACTTATTTACAAAACAACTTCTTCTCCCTCTAAACACAACAGGTCATAAATGAGCATTAATTTTCGCATCTTTAATAATTTTCCTAATTACTTTAAACATATTAGGACTCCTTCCCTATACTTTCACCCCCACAACCCAATTATCATTAAACATAGGACTAGCTGTGCCTCTATGATTAGCAACCGTTATTATCGGAATACGACATCAACCAACACACTCCTTAGGACACCTATTACCAGAAGGAACGCCAGTACCATTAATCCCCGTACTTATTATTATTGAAACAATTAGCCTCTTTATCCGACCTATCGCCCTAGGTGTTCGACTAACAGCAAATTTAACCGCAGGACATCTGCTCATTCAACTTATTGCAACAGCAGCATTTGTCCTATTACCCCTAATACCCACAGTTGCACTATTAACAACAATCCTACTATTCCTGCTAACATTACTAGAAGTAGCCGTTGCTATAATTCAAGCCTATGTTTTTGTCCTTTTATTAAGCCTCTATTTACAAGAAAACGTTTAATGGCCCACCAAGCACATGCGTACCATATAGTAGATCCAAGCCCCTGACCCCTAACAGGTGCAATCGCAGCCCTTTTAATAACTTCAGGGTTAGCTATTTGATTCCACTTTAATTCAACTGTTTTAATAACAATTGGATTAATTTTACTGCTTTTAACAATAATTCAATGATGACGAGATATTATTCGAGAAGGAACATTCCAAGGACATCACACCCCCCCTGTTCAAAAAGGATTACGATACGGCATAATCCTTTTTATTACCTCAGAAGTTTTCTTCTTTTTAGGATTCTTCTGGGCTTTCTACCACTCTAGCCTAGCCCCAACCCCAGAACTAGGAGGTTGTTGACCCCCATCTGGAGTAACCACACTTGATCCTTTTGAAGTACCTCTATTAAATACGGCAGTCCTGCTAGCCTCAGGTGTAACAGTAACCTGAGCTCATCATAGTATTATAGAAGGGGAACGAAAACAAGCTATCCATTCACTAACCCTAACCATTATTTTAGGATTTTATTTCACATTCCTTCAAGCAATAGAATACTACGAAGCTCCATTCACAATCGCTGATGGTGTCTACGGATCAACGTTCTTTGTTGCAACAGGTTTCCACGGATTACACGTGATCATTGGATCAACCTTCTTAGCAGTTTGCCTAATTCGACAAATTCAATACCACTTTACATCAGAACACCATTTTGGATTTGAAGCCGCTGCATGATACTGACATTTTGTTGATGTTGTTTGACTATTCCTTTATGTTTCAATTTATTGATGAGGATCTTATCTTTTTAGTACTAATAAGTATGAGTGACTTCCAATCACCCGGTCTTGGTTAAATCCCAAGAAAAGATAATGAATTTGCTAACTACAATTTTGCTAATTACTACTACTCTTTCTATCTTGCTAGCTTTGGTATCATTTTGGATTCCTTTAATAAACCCAGATGCAGAGAAATTATCACCATACGAATGCGGATTCGACCCACTAGGATCAGCCCGCCTCCCATTCTCACTACGATTTTTCTTAGTGGCAATTCTATTTCTTCTATTTGACTTAGAAATTGCTCTACTTCTTCCACTCCCATGAGGTATACAACTATCATGCCCCACCAATACATTCATATGAGCATCATCAGTAGTTATTCTACTAACTCTAGGGTTAATCTATGAGTGAATCCAAGGAGGATTAGAATGAGCTGAATAAACGATTAGTATAATTAAAACACTTGATTTCGGCTCAAAAGCACGTGGTTAAAATCCACGATCGTTTTATGACACCTGTGCATTTTGCTTTCTCAGCAACATTTATTCTAGGACTTATAGGACTTACTTTTCATCGAAACCATCTACTCTCTGCTCTTCTATGTTTAGAAGGAATAATATTGTCATTATATGTAGCCCTCTCTTTATGAACACTACAATTAAATTCAATTAACTTCTCCCCCACCCCTATGTTAATACTTGCTTTCTCAGCATGCGAAGCAAGTGCTGGATTAGCGTTGCTAGTAGCAACCTCCCGCACGCACGGAACTGACCGTCTTCAAGCCCTAAACATCTTACAATGTTAAAAATCCTTATTCCAACAATCATATTAATTCCCACAATCTGACTAACCCCTAAAAAATGATTGTGGACCTCTACACTAACTCATAGCCTTATCATTGCTTTATTTACTCTAACATGACTTGTATGACCTTCTGAAACTGCTTGATCAAACTTAAACGGATTAATAGCAACAGATCAATTATCAACCCCATTACTAGTTCTTACATGCTGACTACTTCCACTAATAATCCTTGCCAGCCAAAACCATACAACTAATGATCCTATTAACCGACAACGGATGTACATCTCACTCCTTACATCTTTACAAATATTTCTTATTTTAGCATTTAGTGCCACAGAATTAATTATATTCTATGTTATATTTGAAGCCACACTGATCCCAACCCTGCTAATTATTACTCGATGGGGAAACCAAACAGAACGATTAAATGCAGGAACATATTTCTTATTTTATACCTTAGCCGGATCTCTCCCCCTACTAGTTGCCCTGTTAATTCTTCAAAACAAAACAGGATCTTTATCAATACTAACCTTACAACACTCAAACCCATTAAACCTTATCTACTTAAGTGATAAAATATGATGAACGGGATGTCTCCTAGCTTTCCTTGTAAAAATACCCCTTTACGGAGTACACCTATGACTTCCTAAAGCCCACGTAGAAGCTCCAATTGCAGGGTCCATAATCCTTGCTGCAGTATTACTAAAACTAGGAGGATACGGTATAATACGCCTAATAAACATCCTAGAGCCCCTCTCCAAACAACTAAGCTACCCTTTTATAATTTTGGCCTTATGGGGGATTATCATAACTGGATTAATTTGTTTACGACAAAACGACTTAAAATCCCTAATCGCTTACTCCTCAGTTAGCCATATAGGATTGGTTGCAACAGGCATCCTTATTCAGACCTCATGAGGTTTTACCGGAGCATTAATTCTAATAATTGCACACGGATTAACCTCATCTGCACTATTCTGCCTAGCTAACACAAACTATGAACGAACTCATAGTCGAACTATAGTATTAGCACGAGGCTTACAAATGATCCTCCCCCTCATAGCTATATGATGGTTCACTGCTAGCCTAGCAAACATAGCTCTACCACCACTACCTAATCTAATAGGAGAGCTTATAATCATCTCATCCCTATTTAACTGATCGCCCTGAACTTTAGTACTCACAGGCCTTGGAACACTCATTACTGCAGCATACTCATTATACTTATTTCTTACAACCCAACGAGGCCCACTAACTAACCACCTAATTCATATCGAACCCTCACACTCCCGAGAACACTTAATTATAGCACTTCATCTTACCCCACTTATCTTATTAATCTTAAAACCCGAGCTACTGTGAGGCTGAGTTTTCTGTAGATATAGTTCAAAAAGAACATTAGATTGTGATTCTAAAAATAAAGGTTAAAATCCTTTTATCCACCGAGAGAGGTCCGAAGACAACATAAACTGCTAATTTTTGCCCCTCTGGTTTAACCCCAGAGCTCACTCGAAACTTCTGAAGGATATTAGCTAATCCATTGGTCTTAGGAACCAAAAACCCTTGGTGCAAATCCAAGCAGTAGTTATGCACTCTACCTCATTAATAATATCTTCAAGCCTCTTAATCATTTTTACTTTACTAACCACACCTTTAATTTCAACAATAACAACCAAACCACAATCACATAACTGATCTGTTACTTGAGTCAAGAATTCAGTAAAAATATCATTCATAATCAGCCTATTACCCCTAGTACTATTTATTAATGAGGGCTTAGAAACCATTATTTCTACTTGATCATGAATAAACACATCAACCTTTGATGTTAATATTAGCTTTAAATTTGATTTATACTCTGTAATTTTTACCCCCGTAGCCCTTTACGTCACATGGTCAATCCTAGAATTCGCATCATGATACATACACTCAGATCCTATTATAAACCGATTTTTTAAATACCTTTTAATATTCCTAGTTGCTATGTTAATTCTAGTAACCTCTAATAACATATTCCAATTATTTATTGGATGAGAAGGGGTTGGTATTATATCATTTCTACTAATTGGCTGATGATATGGACGAGCAGATGCTAATGTAGCCGCTATTCAAGCAATTGTATATAATCGAATTGGGGATATTGGACTAATTTTATTTATAGCCTGAATCGCCATAAACTTAAATTCTTGAGAAATAGACCAAATATTTACACTAGCTGAAAATAAAAACCTCACCCTACCATTACTTGGGTTAATCCTAGCAGCAACAGGAAAATCAGCTCAATTCGGACTACACCCATGACTACCCTCTGCTATAGAGGGTCCCACTCCGGTATCTGCCCTACTTCACTCAAGCACCATAGTAGTTGCAGGAATTTTTTTACTTATCCGTATAAGCCCCTTAATAGAAAACAATCAATTTATCTTAACAACATGCCTATGCCTAGGAGCATTAACTACCTTATTCACAGCTATTTGTGCATTAACACAAAATGATATTAAAAAAATTGTAGCATTTTCCACATCCAGCCAACTAGGTTTAATAATAGTTACAGTTGGTCTTAATCAACCCCAACTAGCATTCCTTCACATTTGTACCCATGCCTTCTTTAAAGCAATACTATTCTTATGCTCCGGATCACTAATTCACAGCCTAAATGATGAGCAAGACATCCGAAAAATAGGAGGAATACATATCCTCACCCCTTTCACCTCATCCTCACTAACCTTAGGTAGCCTAGCCTTAACAGGAACCCCCTTCCTAGCCGGATTTTTCTCAAAAGATGCTATTATTGAATCAATAAACACCTCATACTTAAACGCCTGAGCCCTTCTACTAACTCTAATTGCCACTTCATTTACAGCGGTCTATAGCCTACGAATTGTTTACTATGTAACTATAGGTTACCCACGATTCAACTCCTTATCACCAATCAACGAAAACAATAAAACAGTAATTAACCCAATTAAACGATTAGCTTGAGGAAGTATTATTGCAGGTTTAATCATTACATCAAACATAACACCCACAAAAACCCAAATCATAACCATACCACTTTACACTAAAATAGCTGCCCTAATCGTGACAGTAGTTGGATTAATCACAGCACTTGAAATAGCCCAAAATACATCAAAACAATTAAGTACATACCCTAAACAAACCCCCCATATGTTTTCTAATATATTAGGATTCTACCCGGCTATTATCCACCGCCTACCTCCAAAATTATCTCTCCAAATAGGACAAAACATTGCATCACAAACTATTGACATAACATGATTAGAAAAAATTGGTCCTAAAGCTGCATCTAACCTAAACATACCCCTAATTACAACTACAAGCAATGCTCAAAAAGGTATAATTAAAACTTATCTAATATTATTTGTTCTTACTTTTACCCTCGCCACAGCATTATTAATTTAAACTACCCGAAGTGTACCACGAGCAAGACCCCGCGTCAACTCCAACACAACAAACAAAGTTAATAATAGAACCCAAGCACTAATTACTAATAATCAACCTCCTATAGAATATATAAGGCCAACCCCAGATATATCTCCCCGAAACAATGATAAATCTGACAATTCATCTACTGGCACCCAAGAACTCTCATACCACCCCCCGTAAAAATAAAATAAGATTAAAACTACTCCTATTAAATACAAAGCCCCGTAAATTGCGACAGACCAGCTTCCTCAACTTTCAGGATACGGTTCAGCAGCTAAAGCAGCAGAATATGCAAAAACAACCAACATTCCTCCTAAATAAATCAAAAACAAAACTAATGATAAAAAAGGCCCCCCAAAACTCACCATAACCCCACAACCTATACCAGCTACAACCACTAAACCCAGGGCAGCAAAGTAAGGCGACGGGTTAGAAGCCACCGCAATTAAACCAAAAATTAACCCTATTAATAATAAGAATATCATATAAGTCATAATTTCTACCAGGATTTTAACCAGGACTAGTGGCTTGAAAAACCACCGTTGTGATTCAACTATAAAAACCCTAATGGCCAACCTCCGAAAAACTCACCCAATCCTTAAAATTGCCAATGATGCCCTTGTAGACCTCCCTGCACCATCAAACATTTCTGTGTGATGAAATTTTGGATCTCTTCTAGGACTATGCTTGGGAGCTCAAATCCTCACAGGATTATTTTTAGCAATACATTACACTTCAGACATTGCAACCGCATTCTCTTCAGTAACACACATTTGCCGAGATGTAAATTACGGCTGGCTAATTCGAAATATACATGCTAACGGAGCATCCTTCTTCTTTATCTGTATCTACCTACACATTGCACGAGGACTTTACTATGGATCATATTTATACAAAGAAACCTGAAATATTGGAGTAGTACTTCTACTTCTTGTAATAGCTACCGCATTCGTAGGCTATGTTCTACCCTGAGGACAAATATCCTTTTGAGGAGCCACAGTAATTACCAACCTTATATCGGCCGTACCATACATTGGTAAAGACCTTGTTCAGTGGGTTTGAGGGGGGTTTTCTGTAGACAACGCCACTCTCACCCGATTCTTCGCATTCCACTTCCTTCTACCATTCATCATTGCAGCCGCATCGATAGTTCACCTACTCTTCCTTCACGAAACTGGATCAAACAATCCCGCAGGAATTAATTCAGACGCAGATAAAATCTCATTCCACCCTTATTTCTCATATAAAGACTTACTGGGATTTGCTGCCCTATTAATTGCCCTCACATCAATTGCCTTATTTACCCCTAATATCCTAGGAGACCCAGATAACTTTACACCAGCGAACCCATTAGTAACCCCTCCCCATATTAAACCCGAATGATACTTCCTGTTCGCATATGCTATCCTTCGATCCATCCCAAATAAACTAGGAGGGGTACTAGCCTTATTATTCTCAATTTTAGTATTAATACTAGTCCCGATTCTTCATACATCAAAACAACGAGGACTTACCTTCCGACCATTCGGCCAAATTATATTTTGAACATTAGTTGCTGATATAGCTATCTTAACATGAATCGGGGGAATACCAGTTGAACCCCCTTACATTCTTATTGGTCAACTAGCATCAATTGTCTACTTCATCATTTTCCTAGCAGCTCTACCCATGTCTGGTTGAGTAGAAAATAAAATTCTTAAATGAAATTGCATTTGTAGCTCAATATTTAGAGCGCCGGTTTTGTAAACCGGAGGCTGGAGGTTAAACCCCTCCCTGCTGCTCAGAAAAAGGAGAATCAAACTCCCACCGCCGGCTCCCAAAGCTGGTATTCTAAATTAAAATATTTTCTGGTACATATATGAAATATTTACACATATATATATAGTGCATAACATTAATTTTCTAGAACATTTTATGTATAATAACCATTAATTTATGTTAACCATAAGATAATTACATAAAACTTAAGTAGACATAAACCATTAAAATCAAAATAGCATAAATATATCTAATGCTGAGAAATTTAAGATCTAACACAAAAATCATTGAACAACGATATACCAAGACTCCACATAACATTATATTAACTATCCTATACAGTAAGAGCCCACCAACCAGTATATTTCTTAAGGCTAACGGTTCTTGATGGTCAGGAGCCCAAATAGAAGGGTTGTTACCTAAAAGGTGAATTATTCCTGGCATCTCCTCCTATTTCAGGTCCATACATTTATTAATCCGCACACTTTCATCGACGCTTACATTGACTAATGGTGTCAAACCTTCGACTCGTTACCCCCCAAGCCGAGCGTTCTCTCCACAGGGGCAGCTGGTTCTCTTTTTTTTCTCCCTTCAATGAACATTTCAGAGTGCACACGGCCCTATGATAGAAGGTGGAACATTCGTTCCTTACTGAGTAATATAAATGTAGTGTTAGAAATACATTACTTAAGAATTGCATAAATCTTTTTCTAGAGCATAATAAATACTAAATTCCTATAAGTCGCCCCCTCTTCTGTTTTAATAAAAAACCCCCCCAACCCCCCTAAAGCCCTAAGGTAACTAACAATCTTAAAAAACCTCTATTAACAAAAAATTACCAAGGTTATTAGTAAATTTACTAATCATACAAACTGGTGATACATTTTTGTATTTATGTATTACCACTTTTTTAAAAATATCTTGTATTAACATCCATTTGCTATAATTAACCTAGACAAAATACTAGAAG